ATATGAAATTCAATCTGATTCAAAAGTCTCCTATCTCTCTTTGTCCGAAAAGAATACAATTTGAGCGGAAGGTACATATCTTTTTAGTTAGAATTTTTCTTTTTTTATGTTATTCTGTAATGTACAGTTCCTTTGTTTGTGGGATCATTTTCCCCGAGCCGAGGGGGTAATGAGAAGAATTATAGAATGGATTGCTAATTATGCCTAGATCTCGGATAAATGGAAATTTTATTGATAAGACCTCTTCGATTATAGCCAATATTTTATTACGAATAATTCCGACAACTTCAGGAGAAAAAAAGGCATTTACCTATTATAGAGATGGTGTGATTTGATTCTTTTTTCTTGTTTTTTTTTTTTTTAGCCCTCATTTCATTCTTACGAGAAAAGACGTGGTTCGGAATAGAAAGAACCCAATTTTGGAAATAAAGCTACGCTTAGTGAAGGTAAAGTTTGGAGATAGAACAATTCCTTCTGTCGTGTATCCTCGATTGATCCAGCCTCAGATACTTTAATTTACTTTAAATATCGATTTTAGTATTGAACAAAAGGTTACACCTATAGGTTCTGTATTGCGGGGCAATCCTACTCCAATAGTACCAATAGGCGGCATAGGGGAAGAAGCACTACACTAGGAATCAACAACACGAAAACTTTGTTATTTTGTTAGAAATTGCCCTTTTCCTTATCGGTATCGGGCCTAACAAGAATGGTTGGGACAACAAACATCCATCTCGTTCGTACTTTGGATACCCGTATAACCATCAAAGATCGTTGAAGTGACTAATTCCTGGAAATAGTAGGCGTTGAGGACAAAGAAATCGTTGGAGTTACCATTTCTATCTAGCACTAATACGATTGGTGTTAAGAAAAAAAACCTCTTGCGGGAAGGCTGGCTAGAGATTTCTTGTAAAAATACCAGCTCCTGTCAGTTCATAATAAGAATAGGGAATTTTGGATTCCATGGATTATTCCCCTTAGTACTATGCACAGAAGGGAGGAGCCGTATGAGATGAAAATCTCACGTACGGTTCTGGAGCGGAGATTTTTTGAATAAAATGAACGACCGTAACGGATGTCGGCTCAATCCGAAGGAAATTATGCGGAAGCTTTACAGAATTATTATGAAGCTACGCGACCAGAAATTGATCCCTATGATCGAAGTTATATACTCTATAACATAGGCCTTATACACACAAGCAACGGGGAGCATACAAAGGCTTTGGAATATTATTTCCGGGCACTAGAACGAAACCCATTCTTACCACAAGCTTTTAATAATATGGCCGTGATCTGTCATTACGTGCGACTATCTCCACTATAGAAAGAAGGAAAAAAAGATCAAATTGGCTAGTCAATACTAGAAAAAAATAGGCTTTCTACATATGCATCGTCCAAAGCAACGATTTTTATCAGCTGTAGCAAGGAAAGAAACTTCATGATAACAAAAAAAAGGAAGAAAATAAGTACGGCCTACATATTATACTCTATGGATAAAGGATCGAATTGATAAAGAAAGCACCGTAAAGATCAATTAGCGAGCTTTTGGGTTCGATACAGTTAAGAACTGCTTACTTATGTCACGATATGGGATATAAAGTTAGGAATCAACTTATGTAATAGAGTCGATCCACTAAAGTATTGAGCAGCGGTGTAGCATCAGATCCCAAAGATAGTAAGTTCTTTTTTCTTATGGAAGAAAGTCTTTTTCAAAGATTCTATATAAATTTCATATATGAAACCGAGATAGTTACCTTTCAGAAAATTATAACGATATAGGGGATATCTATGCTTCATTTTTCTGAAGGTAGGAGAAAAGCTAAAACTAATTAATTATTGATCAAAATTAGAATTTGAAACTTATGTAATTAACTTCTTCTGGTTAACCCAAGAAAAATGGGATAGATTTATCATAAATCTAATTCAGTTAGCATAGGGTAAATGAAAATGAGACCGCAAAAAGAATCGATTGTTGAGCCGTATGAGGTAGGAAACTCTCAAGTACGGTTCTAAGGGAAGGAATTGACCCACCTATCCCAACCGGGGAGAACAGGCCATTCTGCAGGGTGATTCTGAAATTGCGGAGGCTTGGTCCGATCAAGCTGCTGAGTATTGGAAACAAGCTATAGCGCTTACTCCAGGTAATTATATTGAAGCACATAATTGGTTGAAGATCACGAGGCGTTTCGAATAAAAAAAAAAACGACTCGTTAATTCATTAAAATTGATTCTTTGATCCATCAATCAAATAAAAGAGACCATTACCATGACATGAGAAGATTCAATCAAGAGTTTCATTATATCCCTTCCTTGTAATGTAAAATCATTCTATTTTGTATAGTATTTTATAGGGATAAATGATACGGATACCGTACAGAGTAGAACTAATAAAACTAATAAACGATACCTTCACCTTCGATATATCTTATTAATTCTAATGAATTAGATCTTGTGATTTGTAATAAAGTAATAAAGTAATAGGGTATTATGTTTTCTGTTT